GCTAGTGTAGCTTAAACTAAAGCATAACACTGAAGATGTTAAGATGAACCCTAGAAAGTTCCACAGGCACAAAGGTTTGGTCCTGACTTTACTATCAGCTTTAACCCAATTTATACATGCAAGTATCCGCACCCCTGTGAGAATGCCCTCAATTCCCCGTCCGGGGACGAGGAGCAGGCATCAGGCACAATTAAACTAGCCCAAGACGCCTTGCTACGCCACACCCCTAAGGGATTTCAGCAGTAATAAACATTAAGCTATAAGTGAAAACTTGACTTAGTTAGGGTTAAAAGGGCCGGTAAAATTCGTGCCAGCCACCGCGGTTATACGAAAGACCCTAGTTGATAGCCACGGCGTAAAGGGTGGTTAAGGAAGACAACAAATAAAGTTAAAGGCCCTCTAAGCCGTCATACGCACTCCGAGGACAACTTTACATAAAACCCACCTGACTTTACATAAAACCCACCTGACTCCACGAAAGCTAAGAAACAAACTGGGATTAGATACCCCACTATGCTTAGCCCTAAACCCAGATGTATCTTTACACACACATCCGCCCGGGTACTACGAGCACAGCTTAAAACCCAAAGGACTTGGCGGTGTCTCAGACCCACCTAGAGGAGCCTGTTCTAGAACCGATAACCCCCGTTAAACCTCACCACTTCTTGCTTTCCCCGCCTATATACCGCCGTCGTCAGCTTACCCTGTGAAGGCCTAACAGTAAGCAAAATGGGCCCACCCAAAAACGTCAGGTCGAGGTGTAGCGTACGAAGTGGAAAGAAATGGGCTACATTTTCTACAAATAGAATATTACGAACGGTATCCTGAAATAAATACCTAAAGGTGGATTTAGTAGTAAAAAGCAAATAGAGCGTCCTTTTGAATTAGGCTCTGAGACGCGCACACACCGCCCGTCACTCTCCCCTACCACACATACTTAAAACAAACATTCATAATAACCCACTTATCAGCACGGGGAGGCAAGTCGTAACATGGTAAGTGTACCGGAAGGTGCACTTGGAATAACCAGGGTGTGGCTGAGACAGTCAAGCATCTCCCTTACACCGAGAAGACATCCATGCAAGTTGGATCGCCCTGAGCTAAACAGCTAGCTTAATTACCAAAACAACCAACACAACATTAATATTTTTTACAAGATCACAATACCCCAAACTAAAACATTTTACCGCCCAAGTATGTGAGACAGAAAAGGCACAACTAAAGCAATAGAAAAAGTACCGCAAGGGAATGCTGAAAGAGAAATGAAACAAATCATTAAAGCACAACAAAGCAGAGACTAATCCTCGTACCTTTTGCATCATGATTTAGTTAGCCCCCCTGAGCAAAATGCATTTTAGTTCAAATCCCCGAAACTAAGTGAGCTACCCCGAGACAGCCTATTAACTAGGGCCAACCCGTCTCTGTGGCAAAAGAGTGGGAAGATCTCCGGGTAGAGGTGACAGACCTACCGAACTTAGTTATAGCTGGTTGCCTAAAAAATGAATAGAAGTTCAGCCTCGCACTCCTCAATTCACAAATAACTTCAAAACACATGACTCAGAGAAACATGCGAGAGTTAGTCAAAGGGGGTACAGCCCCTTTGAAACAGAATACAATCTCACCAGGAGGTTAAAGATTACATTAAACAAGATACACCGCTTTAGTGGGCCTAAAAGCAGCCACCTAAACAGAAAGCGTTAAAGCTCCAGCGGAATAAAAATCTATTATTCAAATATCCACATCTTAGACCCCTAAATTTATTAGGCCATTCCATGCACACATGGAAGAGACACTGCTAAAATGAGTAATAAGAAAGAACCCCTTTCTCCTAGCCTGTGTGTACGCTAGATCGGACCCCCCACTAGCAATTACCGAACCCAACCAAAGAGGGCAATGTGATTATACCAAACCACCAAGAAATTCTCACACAACCCAATCGTTAACCCCACACTGGAAGGCCAACATAGGAAAGACTAAAAGAAAAGGAAGGAACTCGGCAAACACAAGCCTCGCCTGTTTACCAAAAACATCGCCTCCTGCAAAAATCAACGTATAGGAGGTCTTGCCTGCCCAGTGACAAGTTAAACGGCCGCGGTATTTTGACCGTGCGAAGGTAGCGCAATCACTTGTCTTTTAAATGAAGACCTGTATGAATGGTGGAACGAGGGCTTAACTGTCTCCCCTTTCAAGTCAATGAAATTGATCTGCCCGTGCAGAAGCGGACATACAAATACAAGACGAGAAGACCCTTTGGAGCTTAAGATACAGAATCAACTATGTCAAGAACCCTAAAATAAAGTTAAACTAAATAGCAACTGATCCCTATCTTCGGTTGGGGCGACTGCGGGAGAAAATAAAGCTCCCATGCGGACTGGGGCCACCCCTAAAGCTAAGAGAGACATCTCTAAGTCACAGAACATCTGACCACAAAGATCCGGCCAATGGCCGACCAACGGACCAAGTTACCCTAGGGATAACAGCGCAATCCCCTTCCAGAGTCCATATCGACAAGGGGGTTTACGACCTCGATGTTGGATCAGGACATCCTAATGGTGCAGCCGCTATTAAGGGTTCGTTTGTTCAACGATTAAAGTCCTACGTGATCTGAGTTCAGACCGGAGCAATCCAGGTCAGTTTCTATCTGTAACGCCACTTTTCCTAGTACGAAAGGACCGGAAAATAGGGGCCCATATTATTAATACGCCCCACCTCAATTTAATGAAACCAACTAAATTAAACAAAGAGAGGGCACAACACTTAATCGAGATAAGATTTATTAAGATGGCAGAGCCCGGTAATTGCAAAAGGCCTAAGCCCTTTCCCCCGGAGGTTCAAATCCTCCTCTTAATTATGTTAACCCTCCTAGCCACCCACGTAATCAACCCTCTAGCCTACATTGTGCCCGTACTACTAGCAGTTGCCTTTCTAACTCTGGTCGAACGAAAAATCCTAGGGTACATACAACTACGAAAAGGCCCAAATGTAGTAGGACCATACGGCCTTCTACAACCAATCGCAGACGGGGTCAAGCTATTCATCAAAGAACCCATCCGCCCATCAACCTCCTCACCATTTCTATTTCTTGCCACCCCAATACTGGCTTTAACCCTAGCCATAGCATTATGAATACCAATACCTCTCCCCCACTCCATAACTGACCTTAACTTAGGGATACTATTTATTCTAGCCATCTCTAGCCTAGCGGTCTATTCTATTCTTGGCTCAGGGTGAGCTTCCAATTCAAAATATGCCCTAATTGGGGCCCTCCGAGCAGTTGCCCAAACCATCTCCTACGAAGTTAGTTTAGGACTAATCTTATTATCCATCATTGTATTTACAGGGGGCTTCACCTTACAAATATTTAACGTAACTCAAGAAGCAATCTGATTACTCATTCCAGCCTGACCACTAGCTGCCATATGATACATTTCCACGCTAGCAGAGACAAATCGAGCCCCATTCGACCTCACAGAAGGAGAGTCAGAACTAGTATCGGGCTTTAACGTAGAATATGCCGGAGGCCCTTTCGCCCTATTCTTCCTAGCCGAATATGCCAACATTCTACTGATAAACACTCTATCAACAGTCCTATTTCTAGGCGCAACTCATATCCCAACTATTCCAGAACTAACCTCAATCAATATTATAACAAAAGCCGCACTCCTATCAATACTATTTTTATGAGTACGCGCCTCATACCCTCGATTTCGATATGATCAACTAATGCACCTCGTATGAAAAAACTTCCTACCAATAACACTGGCCCTCATCCTATGACATACTGCCCTACCCATTGCACTTATAGGCCTACCACCGCAACTATAATCAGGAGCTGTGCCCGAATACCCAAGGACCACTTTGATAGAGTGATTTATGGAGGTTAAAATCCTCCCGGCTCCTTAGAAAGAAGGGACTCGAACCCATATTGTGGAGATCAAAACCCCAAGTGTTTCCATTACACCACTTCCTAGTAAGATCAGCTAATTAAGCTTTTGGGCCCATACCCCAAAAATGTAGGTTAAAATCCTTCTCTTACCAATGAGCCCCTACGTCATTACAATTTTATTATCAAGTTTAGGCTTAGGCACCGCCCTCACATTCATAAGCTCCCACTGATTACTAGCATGAATAGGTCTTGAAATCAACACATTAGCAATTCTACCACTAATAGCCCAACATCACCACCCACGAGCAGTAGAGGCCACCACTAAATATTTCTTAGCCCAAGCTGCTGCCGCAGCAACAATCCTATTTGCCAGCACCATTAACGCCTGAATCACAGGAGAATGGAACATCTACTCTCTATCACACCCAATTGCAACCGTACTAATTACCATAGCACTAGCACTAAAAGTAGGCCTAGCTCCCGTACACTTCTGAATACCTCCTGTTATACAAGGACTAGATTTACCCACAGGACTAATCATGGCCACATGACAAAAACTAGCACCATTCGCATTAATTATCCAAATAGCCCCATTTACCCACCCACAACTATTAACCGCCCTAGCACTACTCTCAGTCTTTATTGGCGGCTGAGGAGGTCTTAACCAAACCCAACTACGAAAAATCCTAGCCTACTCATCCATTGCACACCTCGGTTGAATAATTATCGTCGTACAATTTAAACCACAACTAACCATCCTAACCTTAATCATTTACATCACCATAACATCAGCAGCTTTCCTAACATTCAAACTACTTTCCACAACAAAAATCAGCACCCTAGCAATAAACTGGACTAAAACCCCAATCATCACAACAGCCGCTGCCCTCGCACTACTATCCCTAGGGGGTCTCCCTCCACTAACAGGCTTCATACCAAAATGATTAATCCTACAAGAACTAACCGTACAAGGCCTACCACTAACAGCTACAATTATGGCACTCAGCGCCCTACTAAGTCTATACTTCTATCTCCGACTATGCTACTCCATAACTTTAACAATCTCACCCAACACAAACAACTCTCTAACCCCCTGACGTTTACAAAATACACAAAACACAACCCTTTTAGCCACATCCATAATCATAACCCTACTACTACTTCCCCTGACCCCCCTAGCCCAAGCACTAGTCAACTAGAGACTTAGGATAACATTAGACCAAAAGCCTTCAAAGCTTTAAGCAGGAGTGAAAATCTCCTAGTCCCTGAATAAGACTTGCAGGACTTTATCCCACATCTTCTGAATGCAACTCAGACACTTTAATTAAGCTAAAGCCTTTCTAGATGAGAAGGCCTCGATCCTACAAACTCCTAGTTAACAGCTAGACGCTCAAGCCAGCGAGCATTCATCTACTTTCCCCGCCTTTTAGCAAAGGAGGCGGGGAAAGCCCCGGCAGGCTACTAACCTACATCTTCAGATTTGCAATCTGACATGTTATACACCACAAAGCTTTTTGATAGGAAAAGGACTTAAACCTTTGTTCATGGAGCTACAATCCACCGCCTAAACCCTCGGCCATCCTACCTGTGACGATCACGCGCTGATTTTTCTCAACCAACCACAAAGACATTGGCACCCTTTATTTAGTATTTGGTGCCTGAGCCGGGATAGTCGGCACAGCTCTTAGCCTATTAATCCGGGCAGAGCTAGCCCAACCCGGCGCCCTTCTAGGCGATGACCAAATTTATAATGTTATTGTCACTGCCCATGCCTTCATTATAATTTTCTTTATAGTAATGCCAATAATAATTGGGGGCTTTGGGAACTGACTCGTCCCCCTAATAATTGGAGCACCAGATATAGCATTCCCACGAATAAATAATATGAGTTTCTGATTGCTCCCACCCTCGTTCCTGCTACTACTCGCCTCATCCGGAGTTGAAGCAGGAGCAGGCACAGGTTGGACTGTTTACCCCCCTCTTGCCGGAAACCTTGCACATGCAGGGGCATCTGTAGATTTAACTATTTTCTCTCTCCACTTAGCAGGGGTGTCATCCATTCTAGGGGCTATTAATTTTATTACAACTATTATTAACATGAAACCTCCAGCTATCTCACAATATCAAACACCACTATTTGTGTGAGCTATTATAATTACAGCTGTGCTTTTACTATTGTCACTACCAGTGTTGGCCGCTGGTATTACAATGCTACTAACAGACCGAAACCTAAATACCACATTCTTCGATCCGGCAGGGGGAGGGGACCCAATCCTGTATCAGCACCTATTCTGATTCTTTGGACACCCAGAAGTATATATTTTAATTCTACCCGGCTTTGGAATAATTTCTCACATTGTAGCCTACTATGCTGGGAAAAAAGAACCCTTCGGCTATATGGGCATAGTGTGAGCCATAATGGCTATCGGTCTTTTAGGCTTCATTGTTTGAGCCCATCATATGTTTACAGTGGGAATAGACGTAGATACTCGAGCTTATTTTACATCCGCAACCATAATCATCGCAATCCCAACCGGCGTCAAAGTATTCAGCTGACTTGCCACACTACACGGAGGGTCTATCAAATGAGAGACCCCGATGTTATGAGCCCTTGGATTTATCTTCCTGTTTACTGTTGGCGGACTCACCGGAATTATATTAGCCAACTCATCTTTAGACATTGTATTACATGACACATATTACGTAGTAGCCCACTTCCACTACGTGCTATCAATGGGGGCTGTTTTCGCCATTATAGGCGCCTTCGTTCATTGATTCCCCCTTTTCACTGGCTACACAATGCACGACACTTGAACAAAAATTCATTTTGGAACAATATTCGTAGGTGTTAACCTCACCTTCTTCCCACAGCACTTCCTAGGATTAGCTGGTATGCCACGACGGTATTCAGACTACCCAGACGCCTACTCACTATGAAACATCATTTCATCAATCGGTTCCCTGGTCTCCCTAGTAGCAGTCGTAATATTCTTGTATATCCTGTGGGAAGCCTTCACTGCTAAACGAGAAGTCCTATCTGTAGAGCTAACTTCAACAAATGCAGAGTGATTGCATGGATGCCCACCACCCTACCACACATTTGAAGAGCCAGCCTTCGTGCAAGTACAGACAAACTAACGAGAAAGGAAGGAATCGAACCCCCGTAAACTAGTTTCAAGCCAGTCACATAACCACTCTGTCACTTTCTTTTATAAGATACTAGTAAAAATGAATTACACTGCCTTGTCAAGACAAAATTGTAGGTTAAAATCCTGCGTATCTTAAGCTTCACAGCTCAATGGCACATCCCTCACAACTAGGATTCCAAGACGCGGCCTCCCCTGTAATAGAAGAACTTCTGCACTTTCATGACCATGCCTTAATAATCGTTTTCCTAATTAGCACCCTAGTATTATATATTATTGTCGTAATAGTCACCACTAAACTTACTAACAAATACATTTTAGACTCCCAAGAAATTGAAATTGTTTGAACAATTCTCCCAGCAGTAATCCTTATTCTAATTGCCCTGCCCTCCCTCCGAATCCTTTACCTAATAGACGAAGTAAACGACCCCCATTTAACCGTAAAAGCCATGGGCCACCAATGATACTGAAGCTATGAATATACAGATTATGAAAACCTTGCCTTCGACTCATACATAGTCCCAACACAAGACCTGTCCCCCGGACAATTCCGACTACTTGAAACGGACCACCGAATAGTAATTCCAATGGAGTCCCCAATTCGAGTCCTCGTATCAGCTGAAGATGTCCTACACTCATGAGCTGTTCCAGCGCTAGGCGTTAAAATGGACGCCGTCCCAGGACGACTAAACCAAACATCTTTCATCACATCCCGACCTGGAGTATTCTACGGACAATGCTCTGAAATCTGCGGAGCCAATCACAGCTTCATACCTATCGTTGTAGAAGCTGTTCCACTCGAATATTTCGAAAACTGATCCTCTCTTATGCTTGAAGACGCCTCACTGGAAAGCTAAATAGGGACTAGCGTTAGCCTTTTAAGCTAAAGATTGGTGGCCCCCAACCACCTCCAGTGATATGCCACAATTAAACCCAGCCCCATGATTTGCAATCCTTGTATTCTCGTGATTAATTTTCCTAACAGTAATCCCTCACAAAGTCCTAAGTCACACATTCACAAATGAAGTCACAGCGCTTAGCGCCGAAAAACTTAAATCAGACACCTGAAACTGACCATGGCATTAAATCTATTTGACCAATTTATAAGCCCCACACACCTTGGAATCCCCCTAATCGCTATTGCACTAACCCTACCCTGAATCTTAGTGCCTGCTCCAACTAGCCGCTATCAAAATAATCGACTCGTATCCCTCCAAAACTGATTCATTAAAACCTTTACGCACCAACTATTAATGCCCCTAAACCAAGGAGGCCACAAATGAGCCATAATCTTAGCCTCACTAATAATCTTCATTCTCACACTTAATATTCTAGGACTATTACCATATACATTTACACCAACAACCCAGCTATCACTAAACATAGGATTAGCCGTCCCACTATGACTAGCAACTGTCATTATTGGGCTCCGAAACCAACCAACAGCAGCACTAGGACATTTACTACCAGAAGGAACCCCGGCCCCCCTGATTCCAATTCTAATTATTATCGAAACAATTAGCTTATTTATTCGACCCTTAGCACTAGGTGTACGACTTACAGCCAACCTAACAGCCGGCCATCTATTAATTCAGCTAATCTCAACCGCAACAATCACACTACTACCCATAATGACCACAGTAGCAACACTCACAGCCACTCTCCTAGTACTCCTGACACTTCTAGAGGTTGCAGTAGCCATCATTCAAGCCTACGTATTTGTTCTACTACTAAGTCTATACCTACAAGAAAACGTCTAATGGCCCACCAAGCACATGCATATCATATGGTCGATCCAAGCCCATGGCCCCTAACCGGCGCAGTAGCTGCTCTTCTAATGACATCAGGCTTAGCAATCTGATTCCACTTCCACTCAACAACCCTTCTAGCACTAGGATTAGTTCTACTACTTCTCACTATATATCAGTGATGACGCGATATTGTACGAGAAGGCACCTTCCAAGGACACCACACACCACCTGTCCAAAAAGGTCTGCGATATGGAATAATCCTGTTCATTACATCAGAAGTATTTTTCTTCCTAGGATTTTTTTGAGCCTTCTACCACTCCAGCCTTGCCCCTACCCCAGAACTTGGAGGATGCTGACCCCCTGCCGGTATTGAACCACTAGACCCATTTGAAGTCCCCCTACTTAACACCGCTGTCCTTCTAGCATCAGGTGTGACAGTAACATGATCCCACCACAGCCTAATAGAAGGAGAACGCAAACAAGCAATTCAATCACTAACCCTGACAATCTTACTAGGCTTCTACTTCACCGCACTACAAGCCATAGAATACTATGAAGCCCCCTTCACCATTGCAGATGGTGTGTATGGCTCAACATTCTTTGTAGCAACCGGCTTCCATGGACTACATGTCATCATCGGCTCAACCTTCCTTGCCATCTGCCTACTCCGACAAATTCAATACCACTTTACATCAGAACACCACTTTGGATTCGAAGCAGCCGCCTGATACTGACACTTCGTAGACGTCGTATGATTATTCCTATACGTCTCTATTTACTGATGAGGCTCATATCTTTCTAGTATCCAAAGTTAGTACGAGTGACTTCCAATCACCTAGTCTTGGTTAAAATCCAAGGAAAGATAATGAACTTACTTATAACCATACTACTTATCTCCACAGCCCTATCTGCAATCCTAGCCCTAGTATCCTTTTGATTACCGCAAATAAACCCAGATACAGAAAAACTCTCCCCATACGAGTGCGGTTTCGACCCTTTAGGATCTGCACGACTACCATTCTCCCTCCGCTTTTTCCTAATCGCCATCCTATTCCTTTTATTCGACCTAGAAATTGCCCTCCTCCTACCATTACCCTGGGGCAACCAACTACCAGACCCCACCTACACCCTCTTATGAGCTGCAACTGTCCTAATTCTCCTGACATTGGGCCTAATTTATGAATGAACGCAAGGAGGCCTAGAATGGGCTGAATAGGGAGCTAGTCCAAACACAAGACCTCTGATTTCGGCTCAGAAAACCACGGTTAAAGTCCGTGACTCCCTTATGACACCCGTGTACTTCAGCTTTACCTCAGCATTTACCCTCGGACTCATAGGCCTGGCCTTCCACCGAACCCACCTCATGTCCGCCCTACTATGCCTAGAAGGAATAATACTATCACTATTCATCGCCCTGGCCCTATGAACACTACAACTAGAATCAACTGCCTTCTCTGCAGCTCCTATTCTACTACTAGCCTTCTCAGCCTGTGAGGCCAGCGCAGGCCTAGCCTTGCTAGTTGCTACAGCACGAACTCACGGAACTGATCAACTACAAGCCCTAAACCTTCTACAATGCTAAAAATCTTAATTCCAACGATCATGCTCTTCCCCACAATCTGACTATCCTCCCCTAAATGACTATGAACCACCACAACCTTACAAAGTCTAATTATTGCTTTAATTAGCCTAACCTGAATTAAATGACCCTCAGAAACAGGTTGAACATCTTCCAACCTATATATAGGCACAGACCCTCTATCAACCCCACTACTAGTTCTCACCTGCTGACTACTCCCCCTTATAATTCTTGCTAGTCAAAACCACATCAAAATAGAACCCATCAACCGCCAACGAACTTACATCACCCTATTAGCCTCACTGCAAACATTCCTAATTATAGCATTTGGGGCCACAGAAATTATCATATTCTATGTCATATTTGAAGCAACCCTCATCCCAACTCTAATCATCATCACTCGGTGAGGTAATCAGGCAGAACGCCTAAGTGCCGGAACATACTTTCTATTCTACACCCTAACAGGTTCCCTTCCCCTGCTAGTAGCCCTCCTCCTCCTTCACCAAAATACGGGAACCCTATCAATACTTATTATCCAATACTCACAACCCCTAGTCCTCAACTCCTGAGGAGACAAAATCTGATGAGCAGGCTGTCTAATTGCCTTCTTAGTAAAAATACCCCTATATGGAGTCCACCTATGACTACCAAAAGCCCATGTAGAAGCCCCCGTAGCCGGATCAATAGTCCTAGCAGCAATTTTACTAAAACTAGGAGGATACGGAATAATACGAATAATAATTGTATTAGATCCACTGTCTAAAGATCTAATCTACCCTATTATTGCATTAGCCTTATGAGGTGTAATCATAACAGGGTCCATCTGCTTACGACAAACAGACCTAAAATCATTAATTGCTTATTCATCAGTCAGTCATATAGGCCTGGTCGCAGGCGGAATCCTTATCCAAACTCCATGAGGTTTTACCGGAGCATTAATCTTAATAATCGCCCACGGCCTGGTCTCCTCCGCCCTGTTCTGCCTAGCCAACACAACCTATGAACGAACACACAGCCGAACAATAGTCCTAGCCCGTGGCTTACAAATTATCTTTCCCCTCACAGCCACTTGATGGTTCATCGCCAACCTAGCAAACCTAGCATTACCTCCTCTCCCTAACCTAATAGGAGAATTAGTTATTATTACAGCAATATTCAACTGATCTCCTTGGACCCTCGCCATAACCGGAGCAGGAACTCTTATTACCGCAGCCTACTCACTATACCTATTCCTAATAACCCAACGGGGCCCTCTACCACAACACATCATCAATCTACAACCATTCCACACACGAGAACACCTATTAATAACACTACATCTCCTCCCAATCATTCTCCTTATCACAAAACCAGAAATCATATGAGGCTGATGGTATTGTAGATATAGTTTAACATAAAACATTAGATTGTGGTTCTAAAAATAGAGGTTAAACTCCTCTTATCCACCGAAAGAGGCCTGAGGCAGTAAGGACTGCTAATCCTTATCCCCACAGTTAAATTCCGTGGCTCATTCAACGCTTCTAAAGGATAATAGTTCATCCGTTGGTCTTAGGAACCAAAAACTCTTGGTGCAACTCCAAGTAGCAGCTATGCTAAACACTATTATAACTACCACCCTGCTTTTAACCCTGACAACCCTCATCTGGCCACTTATCATAACATTAACCCCCAAACCCTTAAACAAAGACTGAGCCACCAAACACGTCAAAACTGCTGTAAGCACTGCATTCTTCATCAGCACTATCCCACTAATTATTTTTCTAGACCAAGGAACAGAAAGCATCGTTACTACATGAAACTGAATAAACATCACAAACTTCGACATCAACATTAGTTTCAAATTCGACCACTACTCATTAATCTTTACCCCAGTAGCCCTGTATGTAACATGATCAATCTTAGAATTTGCATCATGGTACATACACTCAGACCCCTATCTGAACCGATTCTTCAAATATTTACTACTATTCCTAGTAGCCATAATCATGCTAGTCACCGCCAACAACCTATTTCAACTATTTATTGGCTGAGAAGGAGTCGGAATTATATCATTTTTACTAATCGGATGGTGACACGGCCGAGCCGATGCTAACACAGCAGCCCTTCAAGCAGTTATTTACAACCGAGTTGGAGACGTTGGCTTAATCCTTGCCATTGCTTGAATTGCAATAAACACCAACTCATGAGAAATCCCTCAAATCTTTCTCCTATCCAAAGACTTCGACATAACCCTACCCTTAATGGGCATCATTCTAGCCGCCACTGGCAAATCCGCACAATTCGGCCTCCATCCATGACTGCCCTCGGCCATAGAAGGCCCAACTCCCGTCTCAGCCCTACTACACTCAAGTACAATAGTGGTCGCAGGTATTTTTCTACTAATCCGACTACACCCCCTAATGGAAAACAATCAACTAGCTCTAACCACCTGCCTCTGCCTTGGGGCCCTAACAACCCTATTCACTGCCACCTGCGCTCTCACCCAAAATGACATCAAAAAAATTGTAGCATTCTCAACATCAAGCCAACTAGGCCTGATAATGGTCACTATCGGATTAAACCAACCTCAACTAGCCTTCCTGCACATCTGCACCCACGCCTTCTTCAAAGCCATACTCTTCTTATGCTCAGGGTCTATTATTCACAGCCTCAATGACGAACAAGATATCCGAAAAATAGGAGGCCTACTCAAACTAATGCCATTCACCTCGTCTTGCCTTATCATCGGCAGCCTCGCACTTACAGGTATGCCCTTCCTAGCAGGCTTCTTTTCAAAAGACGCAATCATCGAAGCCCTCAATACCTCCCACCTAAACGCCTGAGCCCTAACCCTAACACTAATCGCCACATCCTTCACTGCCGTATATAGTCTTCGAGTCATCTTCTTCGTAACAATAGGCTCCCCACGATTTCTGCCTCTATCCCCCATCAACGAAAACCACCAAACAGTCATTGCACCAATCGAACGTTTAGCTTGAGGAAGCATTATTGCAGGATTAATTATTACCCTAAACTTCCTACCATCAAAAACCCCAGTCATAACCATAACTCCTTCCCTAAAACTAGCCGCATTAACAGTCACAATTGTAGGCCTCATCATTGCACTCGCATTAGCCACAGCAACCTCCAAACAAATTAAAATCACCCCTGCACTTCTAACACACAACTTCTCCAACATATTAGGGTTCTTTCCCCCAATCATTCACCGTCTTATGCCCAAACTAAATCTTACACTAGGAAAACAAGCCACCAAATTTGACCGACAATGACTAGAAATCGGACCTAAAGGTCTCCACCCAGCCCACCAATCCCTATCCTCACTATTTGACAATATTGACACTAACATCATCAAAATCTACTTAACCTTTTACCTAATCTCCACCGCCCTAATCATTGTCCTACTAACTATACTCTAAACTGCCCGAAGCGTCCCTCGACTCAAACCACGAGTCAACTCCAACACCACAAAAAGACACAATAACAACACCCACGCACACACAACTAACATCCCGCCCCCAACAGAATACACTAAAGAAACTCCACTTACATCACCACGCACTACAAAAAACTCCTTAAACTCATCAACAACAACCCAACCTCCCCCATATCCACCCCAAAATCACCATATCGCTACCCCAACTCCAAACAAGTACATTAAAACATACACCTTAACTGACCCAACCCCCCACGTCTCAGGAAAAGGCTCAGCAGCCAAAGCCGCTGAATACGCAAATACCACCAATATTCCACCCAAATAAATTAAAAACAACATTAAACCAATTAATGACCCACCATGGCCTACCAAAACACCACACCCAACTCCTGCCGCCACAGCCAAACCCAAAGCTGCAAAATATGGCGCAGGATTAGAAGCAACTCCAACCAACCCAACCACCAAACTTAACAAAAGTAAATCAAGAAAATATATCATAATTCTCACCAGGATTTTAACCAGGACTAATGACTTGAAAAACCACCGTTGTAATTCAACTATGAGAACCATGATCACCCGAAAAACTCACCCCCTATTCAAAATTATCAACGACGCACTAATTGACCTCCCCGCCCCATCCAACATTTCTGCATGATGAAACTTTGGCTCCCTCCTATTACTCTGCCTAATAATACAAATTTTAACAGGACTATTCCTAGCCATACATTATACCTCAGACATCTCAACTGCCTTTTCATCCGTAGCCCACATCTGCCGAGACGTAAACTACGGATGAATTATCCGCAACATACATGCCAACGGGGCCTCCTTTTTCTTCATTTGCATTTACCTACACATCGGACGAGGCCTATACTACGGCTCATATTTGTACAAAGAAACCTGAAACATTGGAGTAGTATTATTACTGCTAATAATAATAACAGCATTCGTCGGATACGTACTACCATGAGGCCAAATATCATTCTGAGGTGCCACAGTAATCACAAATCTACTATCAGCCGTACCATATATAGGAGACGCCTTGGTTCAATGAATCTGAGGCGGCTTCTCAGTAGACAATGCAACACTAACACGATTCTTTGCATTCCACTTCCTCCTCCCATTTGCAATTGTAGCCGCCACCGTACTACACGCCCTCTTCCTACACGAAACCGGGTCAAACAACCCAATCGGCCTAAACTCCGACGCAGATAAAATTTCCTTCCACCCCTATTTTTCATATAAAGACATACTAGGATTCATTGTTCTCCTGACAGCCCTAGCATCTTTAGCACTCTTTTCACCAAATCTGCTAGGAGATCCAGAAAACTTTACCCCCGCCAACCCCCTAGTCACTCCCCCACACATCAAACCAGAATGATACTTCCTATTTGCATACGCCATCCTACGATCCATCCCCAACAAACTAGGTGGAGTATTAGCATTACTATTTTCCATTCTAGTGCTCATAGTAGTCCCTCTGCTACACACTTCAAAACAACAAGGATTAACCTTCCGCCCACTAGCCCAGTTTTTATTCTGAACCCTGGTGGCAGACGTAGCAATTTTAACCTGAATTGGCGGCATGCCAGTAGAACACCCATTCATTATTATCGGACAAATCGCTTCCGTATTATACTTCTCACTATTCCTAATCTTTAACCCATTAATTGGCTGATTAGAAAACAAACTCCTTAACCTAAACTGCCCTAGTAGCTTAGACCTAAAAGCGCCGGTCTTGTAATCCGGAGATCGGAGGTTAAAATCCTCCCTAGTGCCAGAAAAAAGAGATTTTAACTCCCACCCCTAACTCCCAAAGCTAGGATTCTAAACTAAACTATTTTCTGTTAACAACATGTTCCGACATGCAAACATGCACTATGTTCTAGTACATATTATGCATTATCTGGCACCATGTTTTAGTACATATTATGTATTATTTAACATCATGTTTTAGTACATAACATGTATAATACTACATTATGGTGTTGTACATTAAATTAAACACTGACATAACATTAAATCATACATTTTTGACATCAACATTGGGCTCACGCTAATACCCCTCACCAATAACTCCAAATGAACTCCTGTCGATACGAACGGACGTTCCAACCCATCAACATGGAACCCTTTCATAAATGATTACTATGTTTAATCAATAAAACTTGAAAACACAAATACTAATGTAGTAAGAAACCAGCAACCTCTGTATATCTTAAGATACACGGTCCTTGATAGGGTCAGGGACAATAATTGTGGGGGTCACACAACTGCACTATTACTGGCATCTGGTTCCTATTTCAGGGCCATAATTATCAATCACCTCTAAATTATGAATTATCCTGGCATAAGTTATTGGTGGAACTTCTAATTAGCAAAAACCCCCCAAGCCAAGGCGTTCATTCTAAGGGGCATGGGTTTTTTAATTTTTAGGTCACTTTCATTTGACATATTTCATGCATCCTACCAATGAACATTTAAGGGAGTCCATAATCTCTTGCTTGATCATAGTATATGTAATGTTTTAATGACATACCTTAAATAATTACAATAATCTCTGTCAAGTACATAAGGTTTATCTTTACTTCCACATACTTACCCTATAAGACCCCCGGCTCTCGCGCGCGGTAAACCCCCCTACCCCCATACGCCGGACAAGTCCTAATTAATCCTGTTAAACCCCTAAACCAGGTAAAGCTCGATCGACGTCATCAACTAATTAAAGCGTGTGTTGATATATAGTGTTACAAATTTAAGTTACATTATATA